GGCTTTGATACGTTATTCACAACAATCGGATTTTCGTCGAGATATAATAAAGGGCTCTGTGCGAGCTCAAAGACGTAAAACGATTATTTGGGAACTGTTTCAAGCAAATGTGCACTCCCCTCTTTTTTTGGATAGACTAGACAAACCCCCTTTTTTTTATTTTGATATTCCCGAGCTGATGAAAATCATTTTTTTAAATTGGAAAAATAAGGAATTAAAAATTTCGGATTATACAAAGGAAAAGACAAAAGAAAGTGAGAAAAAAGAGGAGGACAAAAACGAAAAATACAAAAGAGATAAAAAAATTCGTATAGAAATAGCAGAAGCTTGGGATAGCTTTTTCTTTGCTCAAGTAATAAGAGGTTTTTTATTAGTAATCCAATCAATTTTTAGAAAATATATTCTATTACCTTCATTAATAATAGCTAAAAATATTGTTCGTATATTATTATTTCAATTTCCCGAATGGTCCGAGGATTTAAAGGATTTGAATAAAGAAATCCATGTTAAATGCACCTATAATGGCGTTCAATTATCCGAAAAGGAATTTCCGAAAAAATGGTTAACAGACGGTATTCAGATAAAGATACTATTTCCTTTTCGTCTGAAACCTTGGCACAGATCTAAGTTACGATCCCCTCATAAAGATCCAATTAAAAAGAAAGGGAAAGGACAAAAAAATGATTTTTGTTTTTTAACAGTTTTGGGAACGGAAGCTGAACTGCCGTTTGGTTCTCCCCGAAAACAACTTTCCCTTTTTGAACCCATTTTTAAAGAATTCGAAAAAAAAAAATTAAAATTAAAAAAAAAATGTTTTTTAGTTCTAAGAGTTTTAAAAGAAAGAACAAAATTTTTTATAAATGCTACATTTATAAATGTAGCAAAAGAAACAAAAAAATGGGTCCTCAAAAGCATTATATTTCTAAAAAAAATAATAAAAGAATTTTCAAAAAGAAACCAAATTATATTATTTGGATTGAAAAAACTAGGAATATATGAATTGAGTGAAACTAAAAAAGAAACAAATTCGATAATACATAATAAAATTATTCCCGAATCGTCTATTGAAATTCGGTCTATGGATTGGGCAACTTACTCATTGACAGAAAAAAGAATTAAAAATCTAACTAATAGAACAAATACAATCATAAATCAAATAGAAAAAATGAAAAAAGACAAGAAAAGAGAGTTTATAACTCGAGAGATAAATCTTAACCCTAACAAAATAAGTTATGAAGATAAAAGATTAGAATCACCAAAAAATATTTGGCGGATATTAAAAAGAAAAAATATTCGATTACTTCGTAAATCCCACCCTTTTTTAAAATTTTTTATTGAAAAGATATACATAGATATCTTTCTGCGTATCATTAATACCCCTAGAATCAATGCACAGCTTTTTATTGAATTAACAAAAAAAATTATTAATAAATACATTTACAATAATGAAGCAAATCGAGAAAGAATTGATAAAACAAATCAAAGTATAATTAACTTTATTTCAACTATAAAAGGGTCACCTTGTATTAATAAGAATTCACATATTTTTTTGGACTTATCTTACTTGTCACAAGCATATGTATTCTACAAATTATCACAAACCCAAGTCAGTAATTTATATAAGTTAAGATCTGTCTTTAAATATTACAGAACATCTTTTTTTATTAAGAATGAAATAAAAGAGTATTTTGTTGGAACGCAAGAAATATTTGATTCCGAATTAAGACAACATAAGAACCTTCGAAATTCTGTAATTAATGAATGGAAAAACTGGCTAAAGGATCATTATCAATATCAATATGATTTATCTCAGATTAGATGGTCACGATTAGTACCGCAAAAATGGCGAAATAGAGTCAATCAATATCAATGCCGTATGGCTAAAAATAAAGATTTAAACAAATGTGATTCATATGAAAAAAACCGATTAATTCATTATGAAAATGAAAAACAAAATGATTTTGAATTTGAAGTAGATTTATTACTAAATCAAAAAGAAAATTTTAAAAAACAATATAGATATGATCTTTTTTCATATAAATCGATTAATTATGAGGATAAGAAAGACTCATATATTTATGGATTGCCATTACAAGTAAATAATAACAATAACCAAGAGATTTCTTATACTTCCAATACGCCTAAACGCAAACTATTTGATATGCTGGAAGGTGGTATCCTTATCAATAATTATCTAGGAGAAGATGATAGTATAGATAGAAAAAAAGATATGGATCGAAAATATTTTGATTGGAAAATTCTCAATTTTTGTCTTAGAAAGAAGACCGATATTAGGGCCTGGGTCGATATTGATACTGTCACCAACAGAAAAAAAAATACTAAGACTAAGACTGGGGTTAATAATTATCAAATAATCGATAAAATTGATAAGAAAAAGAAAGGTCTATTTTATTTCACGATTCATCAAGATCAAAAAATTAACCCATTCAATCAAAAAAAACCTCTTGTGGATTGGATGGGAATGAATGAAGAAATACTAAGTCGTCCCATATCGAATCTAGAACTTTGGTTATTCCCAGAATTTGTGATACTTTATAATACATATAAGATTAAACCGTGGGTCATACCAATCAAATTACTTCTTTTCAATTTTAATGTAAATAAAAATGTTAAGAAACATAAAAGTATCACTGGAAAGAAAAAAAGCGATATTTTTATATTATCGAATGAAAAAAAGACTTTTGAATTAGAAAATCAAAATCAAGGAGAAAAAGAATTAGCGGACCAAGCAGATCTTGAATCAGCTCTCTCAAACCAAGAAAAAAAAAAAGAAAAAGATGTTGAAGAAGATTATACGGGATCAGACATGAAAAAACGTAGAAACAAAAAGAAATACAGGAATAAAATAGAAGCAGAGCTTGAGCTCTTACTAAAAAGGTATTTGAATTTTCAATTGAGATGGGATGATTATTTAAATCAAAGAATCATCAATAACATCAAAGTATATTGTCTCCTGCTTAGAATGACAAATCCAAGAGAAATTGTTATATCCGCTATTCAAAGGGACGAAATGGATCTGGATATTATGACGGTCCATAAGGATTTACCTCTTACAGAAGTGATGAAAAAGGGAATATTGCTTATCGAACCAGTTCGCCTGTCTGTAAAAAATGATGGAAATCTTATTATATATCAAACCATAGGTATTTCATTGGTTCATAAGAGTAAGCATCAAATTAATCAAAGATACCTAGAAAAAAGCTATGGCTATGTTGATAAAAATAAGAAGAATTTTTATGAATCCATTGCAATACGTCAAAAAATGAATGGAAATAGAGACAAAAATCATTATGATTTGCTTGTTCTTGAAAATATTTTATCCCCGAGGCATCGTAGAAAATTGAGAATTCTAATTTTTTTCAATTCTAGGAATAGAAACAATATCCATAGAAATACAGTATTTTGCAATGGATGCAATGGAAATAAGGTAACAAATTTCGATCAAGTTTTGTTGAATAAAAGAAAAAATCTTGATAGAGGTAAAACTAAACTAATTAAATTAAAGTTCTTTCTTTGGCCCAATTATCGATTAGAAGATTTAGCTTGTATGAATCGCTATTGGTTTGATACCAATAATGGCAGTCGTTTCAGTATGACAAGGATTCGTATGTATCCGCGATTGAAAAGTCATTATATTAATATTAATTCGATCTAAAATGAATCAACAAAATCTTCTGATTTTTTTTAAGTCTAAATTATTGTTTATTTTTTTTTGTGAGTACAGAAATAGACTATACTTTTGTATAGGATATCCTATCCGAATCCAATTTTTAAAATGGGATTGATTATTGAGTAATAAATTAAGTAATTTTATTTGACAAAATTACGAATTCTTAACGAAATTAAGATTATTGTGTATATCAAATTCAAATGAGTGGCATTATTATTACTGATCAAGAAATATATATATATATCGATAAAAATATCTCAAAAAAGAGAGGGGCGATTCCTTTTTATGGTAAAAAATTCATTCATCTCAATCATTTCGCAAGAAGAAAAAGAAGAAAACAGGGGATCCGTTGAATTCCAAGTATTGAGTTTCACCAATAAAATAAGACGACTTACTTCACATTTGGAATTGCACAGAAAAGACTATTTATCTCAAAGAGGTCTACGTAAAATTCTGGGAAAACGTCAACGGCTGCTGTCTTATTTGTCAAAGAAAAATAGAGTACGTTATAAAAACTTAATTAATAGGTTGGGTATTCGGGAATCAAGAATTCGTTAATTTTTAATTTTTCGTTAATTTGAAGAGTCATTTTTAATTATTTGATTTATTAGATCTTGAATTTTGATGAATTTTTTTTCGTTTTACGCAATTCATGGAAGAATGAATCGAGGAAAAACTTATGAATATACCAGCTACAAGAAAAGATCTCATGATAGTCAATATGGGCCCCCACCACCCGTCAATGCATGGTGTTCTTCGACTCATCGTTACTCTGGACAGTGAAGATGTTATTGACTGTGAACCAATATTGGGTTATTTACACAGAGGAATGGAAAAAATTGCGGAAAACCGAACAATTGTACAATATCTGCCTTATGTAACTCGTTGGGATTATTTAGCTACTATGTTCACAGAAGCAATAACTGTAAATGGGCCAGAACAGTTAGGAAATATTCAAGTACCTAAAAGAGCCAGTTATATCAGAGTAATTATGTTGGAATTGAGTCGTATAGCTTCTCATCTGTTATGGCTCGGACCCTTTATGGCAGATATTGGTGCACAAACTCCTTTCTTCTATATTTTCAGAGAAAGAGAATTCATATATGATCTATTCGAGGCTGCCACTGGTATGAGAATGATGCATAATTATTTTCGTATCGGAGGGGTAGCGGCTGATCTACCTTATGGCTGGATAGATAAATGTTTGGATTTCTGCCATTATTTTTTTACAGGAGTTACTGAATATCAAAAACTTATTACACGAAATCCTATTTTTTTAGAACGCGTTGAGGGCGTAGGAATTATTGGTAGAGACGAAGTAATAAATTGGGGTTTATCAGGACCAATGCTGCGAGCTTCCGGAATACAATGGGATCTTCGTAAAGTTGATCATTATGAGTGTTACGACGAATTGGATTGGGAAGTCCAATGGCAAAAAGAAGGGGATTCATTAGCTCGTTATTTAGTCCGAGTTGGTGAAATGACAGAATCCATAAAAATTATTCAACAGGCTCTAGAAGGAATTCCTGGGGGGCCCTATGAGAATTTAGAAATCCGATACTTTGATAGAGAAAGGTATCCAGAATGGCATGATTTTGAATATCGATTCATTAGTAAAAAACCTTCTCCTATTTTTGAATTGCCGAAACAAGAACTTTATGTGAGAGTCGAAGCCCCAAAGGGCGAATTGGGAATTTTTCTGATAGGGGATCAGAGTGGTTTTCCTTGGAGATGTAAAATTCGCCCGCCGGGTTTTATCAATTTGCAAATTCTTCCTCAGTTAGTTAAAAGAATGAAATTGGCTGATATTATGACAATACTAGGTAGCATAGATATCATTATGGGAGAAGTTGATCGTTGAAATGATAATTGATACAACGGAAATACAAGATATCAATTCTTTTTACAGAGTGGAATCCTTAAAAGAGGTCTATGGAATTATATGGGTGCTTGTTCCTATTTTGGCTCTTGTATTGGGAATCACAATAGGCGTACTAGTAATTGTATGGTTAGAAAGAGAAATATCCGCAGGGCTGCAACAACGTATTGGACCCGAATACGCCGGTCCTTTAGGAGTTCTTCAAGCTCTAGCAGATGGGACAAAACTACTTTTCAAAGAGAATCTTCTTCCATCTAGAGGAGATACTCGTTTATTCAGTATCGGACCATCCATAGCAGTCATATCAATTCTACTAAGTTATTCAGTAATTCCTTTTGACTATCGCCTTGTTTTATCCGATCTCAATATCGGGGTTTTTTTATGGATTGCGGTTTCAAGTATTGCTCCCATTGGACTTCTTATGTCAGGATATGGTTCAAATAATAAATATTCCTTTTTAGGTGGTCTACGAGCTGCTGCTCAATCGATTAGTTATGAAATACCATTAACCCTATGTGTATTATCAATAGCTCTACGTGCGATTCGTTGAAACATAAACTTTTACCTATTCCTTTCTTTCTAGTCGTTATAGAAAAAGAGTTGAAATAAATTGCATAGATATCTTCATTTTTAATTCATTATTTGGATTTTGGATTAATGAATTAAATTATATTAAATTATTAAATTATATAGTTATATGAGTGAAAGAAAACAGCTATATAATATATATTTGCAGTAAAATTATTGAGTCTCGTCTTCGATGTATAAGAAGAATTAAAGAGTTGAGCATAAATAAACAGAAGAAGAAGAGACCGTTTACCCCAAGATTGGTTGATTAGTCATGTCATCCTAGCTTGAAGCGGGTTCAAAAAAATCAACCCTATTCGGTTTTCACTAACATTTGTTTGCATTACCATAAAGCGAAGGGTTTAGCAAAAATGAGTGGATGGTTAGAAATGCCAAACTACGCAAAGGATTAGTAATAGCGATTATGTAATTTATTCCAAAGGACATTTACACATAATATAAAAAGAATACTAATTGGGGCTTTAAGTTAGTAGAAATGATCAGGCAGTACTCCCCACGATTCCGATCCAGAGTATACTCCTATCCACCAATTAAAATAAATGACTATCGGAAACGAAATAATCCCTTATTTTGTAAGCTCCCCCTTTTTCTTAGAATCCCCACTTTCTTTTTAATAAAAGAAAGAAGAATAGGAATGAAAAAAAAAAATAGAAAAAATATAATTACAAAAAAAAAAGAGAGATCTTTTTTTTATTCTTTTATTTTATTCTTTCTTTCCTATATACATAGTCATGGAGATAGAATTAGTGTCATAATTCATCAACTAAACTAATAGAATGTCTAATTATTTTTCATAATTGAAAACGACGGGTTATTGATATTTCTACAAGCAGTATTTTATTGAAGACTAAAGGTTATTACTTAACAAATAAGAATTTAAATTATTTATTAAATTTATTAAATAAAGGATAAGATCGATTCAGACGTAGTTTTTTTTTTATTTATTATTATTATATAACAGACAGAATTTAAGCGGTCTAATTCAGGACCTTTGCTAGATTTGGAACCTATTTATCCTATAAATATATCAAGATAAATAATACCGACTCGGTCCTTAGATTTATTTATGGCCCTAAGGGAGCCGTATGAGGTGAAAATCTCATGTACGGTTCTGAAATAGCGATGGTAACAGTGATGTTATCACCTACTATGATTATCTAACAGTTTAAGTACAGTTGATATAGTTGAGGCTCAATCAAAATATGGTTTTTGGGGATGGAATTTGTGGCGTCAACCTATAGGGTTTATCGTTTTTATAATTTCTTCCCTAGCAGAATGTGAGAGATTACCTTTTGATTTACCAGAAGCAGAAGAAGAATTAGTAGCAGGTTATCAAACCGAATATTCGGGCATCAAATTTGGTTTATTTTATGTTGCTTCCTATCTAAACCTATTAGTTTCTTCGTTATTTGTAACAGTTCTTTACTTGGGCGGTTGGAATATTTCTATTCCGTACATATTCGTTTCTGATCTTTTTGAAATAAATAAAACACGCTGGGTCTTTGGAACGACAATTGGTATCTTTATTACATTAGCCAAAACCTATTTGTTCTTGTTCATTTCTATCACAACAAGATGGACTTTACCTAGGCTAAGAATAGACCAACTATTAAATCTGGGATGGAAATTTCTTTTACCTATTTCTCTTGGTAATCTATTATTAACAACTTCTTTCCAACTTCTTTCACTGTAAAGGAATACTATATTCTCAATTTGTGGCTTGTCTCAAACAAGAGAAAGAAACAAACATAAAAATATTCATAGATATTTACAATATGTTCCCTATGGTAACTGGGGTCATGAATTATGGTCAACAAACAGTACGAGCTGCAAGGTACATTGGTCAAAGTTTCATGATTACCCTATCCCATGCAAATCGTTTACCTGTAACGATTCAATATCCCTATGAAAAATTAATCACATCAGAACGTTTCCGCGGTCGAATACATTTTGAGTTTGATAAATGCATTGCTTGTGAAGTATGTGTTCGTGTATGCCCTATAGATTTACCTGTTGTTGATTGGAAATTGGAAACTAATATTCGAAAGAAACGGTTGCTTAATTACAGTATTGATTTCGGAATCTGTATATTTTGTGGTAACTGTGTTGAGTATTGTCCAACAAATTGTTTATCAATGACTGAAGAATATGAGCTTTCCACTTATGATCGTCACGAATTGAATTATAATCAAATTGCCTTGGGTCGTTTACCAATATCAGTAATTGACGATTATACAATTCGAACAATTTTAAATTCACCAAAAAAAAATAAGTAAATAAAAAAAAGATATATAAGTAAATCCTTTGATTAAAGATAAAGAGTAATTTCCAATTAGTAAGTTTCCGTTTTGATCGAAATAAATGCCGTTTCTTTTGTTTATTTTGTTTAGTCACTAACTACAAATTTCAACTATTGATTAGTTGGTTTGTGCTTTAATTTGGATTGAAAATCTCTGAATATAAATATATCTATAATCATTTAGAAATCTAAATATATATAGTTTCGAACCACTCTTTAAGATAAAGAATGATATTAGTCCAAGAACTATACCTACATCAATTCACATTCCTTAGCATTTAGATTTAATTCAATTAAGATAAGATAAGAACTTTTCAGAAAAAGATTTTTCCTGGTGAGGTCAATAAGGTCATGAAAAAAATTTCGATTTATTTATCTCTTTACATATAATGGATTTGCCCGGACCGATACATGATTTTCTTTTAGTCTTTTTGGGATCCAGTCTTATATTAGGAGGTGTAGGAGTAGTATTATTTACCAACCCAATTTATTCTGCTTTTTCGTTGGGACTGGTTCTTGTTTGTATATCTTTATTCTATATTCTATCAAACTCTCATTTTGTAGCTGCCGCACAGCTCCTTATTTACGTGGGAGCCATAAATATTTTAATCATATTTGCTGTCATGTTCATGAATGGTTCAGAATATTACAAAGATTTTAATCTTTGGACCGTTGGAGAGGGGGTTACTTTGTTGGTTTGTACAGGTATTTTTGTTTTACTAATGACTACTATTCTGGATACGTCATGGTACGGGATTATTTGGACTACAAGATCAAACCAGATTATAGAGCAAGATTTGATAAGTAACAGTCAACAAATTGGAATTCATTTATCAACAGATTTTTTTCTTCCATTTGAACTCATTTCGATAATTCTTTTAGCTGCTTTGATAGGTGCAATTGCTGTGGCTCGCCAGTAAGAAATCTTTCGAACTAATAACCTAAATACAAATTAAACTTTGTTCTGTGTTATCACATCCATTTCCCCTCACTTCAATTTTATTTGAAGATTGTTTATGTATAAAATATAAATAGAAATTCTTTTATTCAATCTATTACCAAACTTTTTATATTCTATCTAGTCAATTGAACCCATTAAATTGTTTTTTATCTTGAAATAAATCGAAATTGATAAGGAGTTGGTCAATGATGCTCGAACATGTACTTATTGTGAGTGCCTATTTATTTTCTATCGGTATCTATGGATTAATCACAAGTCGAAATATGGTTAGAGCCCTTATGTGTCTTGAACTTATACTGAATGCAGTTAATATAAATTTTGTAACATTTTCTGATTTTTTTGATAGTCGCCAATTAAAAGGAAATATTTTTTCAATTTTTGTTATAGCTATTGCAGCCGCTGAAGCAGCTATTGGGCCAGCTATTGTTTCCGCAATTTATCGTAACAGAAAATCAACTCGTATCAATCAATCAAATTTGTTGAATAAGTAGTATTGTATTATGTATTAATAAGCAGTATTAATCATATAAATTATAATATTTATATAGTCGAATTAACATGGATGGTACATAACGTATTGATCGTGTTTACAAAAAATGCAATAAATCAAAGGATCTTGGACCTCTCGCATGAGCCGATCCGGGAGCAGATTAATTATAAAAATTCTGGTAAATCATTGATTCATCTGGTGTCTAAATACTAAATATATGTATAATTCATTTACAAGTTTACTAGATCGAAAACTTATGATGTTCAAAAATTTATATATCCAATGTCACATTCAGTAAAGATTTATGATACGTGTATAGGGTGTACTCAATGTGTCCGAGCCTGCCCCACAGATGTATTAGAAATGATACCTTGGGACGGATGTAAAGCTAAACAAATTGCTTCTGCTCCAAGAACAGAAGACTGTGTTGGTTGTAAGAGATGTGAATCCGCCTGTCCAACGGATTACTTGAGTGTTCGAGTTTATTTATGGCATGAAACAACTCGAAGCATGGGCCTAGCTTATTGATTCCTTTCACAAATCCCACCTGAATACATTCATTTTTTTTACCGACAAAAATCCCCCTGCTCGAAAAAATAAAATAAAAAAATAGAATATCTTTTTTCGAGCACGGATTTTTCTGGTCCAAGTGTATCTTGTTTTTACTACGAATTATTTTCCTTGGTTAACAATATTGGTAGTTTTGCCAATATTCGCGGGTTCTTTAATTTTCTTTCTCCCTCATAGAGGAAATAAGGTAATAAGAGGGTATACTATATTTATATGCGTTCTGGAACTCCTTCTAATAACTTATGCCTTCTATTATCATTTCCAATTGGACGATCGATTAATGCAACTGACGGAGGATTATAAATGGATCAATCTTTTTGATTTTTACTGGAGATTGGGAATAGATGGACTTTCTATAGGACCTATTTTGCTGACAGGATTTATCACCACTTTAGCTACTTTAGCGGCTCGGCCGGTTACTCGAGATTCCCGATTATTCCATTTCCTGATGTTAGCAATGTATAGCGGCCAAATAGGATCATTTTCTTCTCGAGACCTTTTACTCTTTTTCATCATGTGGGAGTTAGAATTAATTCCCGTTTATCTACTTCTATCCGTGTGGGGGGGAAAGAAACGTTTGTATTCAGCCACAAAGTTTATTTTGTACACTGCGGGAAGTTCCGTTTTTTTATTAATAGGAGTTCTGGGTATCGGTTTATATGGTTCCAATGAACCAACATTAAATTTTGAAACATCAGCTAATCAATCTTATCCAGTAGCACTGGAAATAATATTCTATATTGGATTTCTTATTGCTTTTGCTGTCAAATCACCAATTATACCTTTACATACATGGTTACCAGACACCCATGGAGAGGCACATTACAGTACTTGTATGCTTCTAGCCGGAATTTTATTAAAAATGGGAGCGTATGGATTGGTTCGGATTAATATGGAATTATTGCCCCGCGCTCATTCTCTATTTGCTCCCTGGTTGATTATAGTAGGCACAATTCAAATAATCTATGCAGCTTCAGCATCTCCCGGTCAACGTAATTTAAAAAAAAGAATAGCCTATTCCTCCATATCTCATATGGGTTTCATAATTATAGGAATTGGCTCTATAAGTGATATGGGCCTCAATGGAGCCATTTTACAAATAATCTCTCATGGCTTTATTGGCGCTGCACTTTTTTTCTTGGCGGGAACGAGTTTTGATAGAATACGTCTTGTTTATCTCGACGAAATGGGCGGAATGGCGATCCCGGTTCCAAAAATATTCACGACTTTCAGTATCTTATCGATGGCTTCCCTTGCATTACCGGGGATGAGTGGTTTTGTTGCAGAATTAATAGTATTTTTGGGACTAATTACCAGCCAAAAATTTGTTTTAATAACAAAAATACTAATTACATTTGTAATGGCAATTGGAATGATATTAACTCCTATTTATTCATTATCTATGTTACGCCAAATGTTCTATGGATACAAGTTTTTTAATGCTCCAAACTCTTCTTTTTTTGATTCTGGACCGCGAGAGTTATTTGTTTCGATCTCTATCCTTTTACCTGTAATAGGTATTGGTATTTATCCGGATTTCGTTTTCTCACTATCAGTTGACAAGGTCGAAGATATTATATCTATCTATTTTTATAGATAATTTTCATGAATAAAATAAAAAATCAAACAGCAATCCTATACTAATAATATACTATAATAATAAATAATATTAGGATGTTTTAAAAAATTCGTTGTACAATTAAAAAAAACAATAAAATAATAATTTTCTTCTCTTAAGTTTAACTTTAACTTAAGTTAAAAATAAAAAAATGAATTAGACTTTTAACCAGATTTGTTTGGCCTTTGTAAGAACCTTTTGAATCAAAGTAGTGATTCAAAAGGTTCTCGAAGGCTTACACAATGTTTTCTTATATATATGCTGTCCCATGTTTGCTTGTGTTCGTTAGGTCCTTTCTTCAGTTAGACGTTAGTGTAAATGAACCATAACTATGTAGCCCTATTCCTAATAGATTGACCCCAAAATAGCATATCCAAATTATAAGAAATCCCATCGAGGCTACAATTGCGGAATTTACACCTTCAAAATTTTTATTTGTTCGAATATGTAAATAAATCGCGAATATGGTCCAAGTAATAAATGCCCAAGTTTCCTTCGGATCCCAATTCCAATATGAGCCCCATGCCTCATTTGCCCATACTGCTCCCGAAAGAATACCTATGGTTAAAAAGATAAACCCTATACCAATAATACGATAACTCCAATGATCCAATTGTTGAATCAATTGAGATCTATAATAATTCCTAGAAGAGATCAAAGAAATGTTCCATAAAACGTTGTTTCTTTCATTCATGTATTGGATAGCATCAAATGAAAATGAATCATTATTCTTTTTCTCAAAAGCCCTTATGACTTTTCGAAATGTAATGACTATAAGAGCTACTGATAATAATGATCCACATAAAAGAGCTGCATAACCCAATACCATCATACTTACGTGCATCATTAACCAATGAGATTGTAGAGCGGGTACTAATATTACGGATTGATGTGTTTCAGTTAAAAAACCAGAAGTAGCAAAGCCTTGGGTAAAAATAATACTTGGCGCGGTTATTGCGCTTAAATGGTTTATATTTTTTTTGAAATACGGAACCATACAAATAATGGACAAACTCCACGAAAGAAAAATTAATGATTCGTATAAATCACTTAAGGGTAAATGTCTCGAATAAATCCAACGAGTAACTAATAATCCTGTTATACAGACAAAAGTAGTTTTTATGCCCTTTTCTGATGAATCATATAGTCCTGCGCTTTCATTAATTAATAAGATTATCAAACGAATTGAAATTACAATTGAAACAACCGAAAAGGATATATGAGTTAATATATGCTCTAAACTTGAAAATATCATAAAAAAATTTAAAATAAATAAAAAAGGGGGGGGGGATTCTCGAAATTATAGGAATGGAAATTGGGAATTGAATTTATTATAGGACTTACTCTTTTATAAGATGCCATGCCGCCACTCGGACTCGAACCGAGATGCTCTAGCACTGCTTCCTAAGAGCAGCGTGTCTACCGATTTCACCATAGCGGCTTGTTCGAAATCATAATAACCTATTCTTATTTAATCGTCTAGGTTAAAGTACTCAATCATTCAATATTTTTTAGTTTTATAGGAAACATTTAAATTCATGATTTTTTATTATTTGTTTGATTTAATATTTAGAGTGTTAAGTTTATTTAACTTAACATTAATAAATTAATTAAATTGGGTTTGGGTTAGGTATTGGGCGTATCATATAAAAAAAGAGTTTTGATTTCTATCGTAATTGGACCCTACTTCAAATTAGAATAACCCGTTAAAAATTAATACTTAATACATATATTGATCTATCTTCCCCAGCCCAAGCAACTATAGGATCCATTTTTTTTGATGACCAAAATTGATACATTTCTCGTATAAAATATCCACCTAAATGGGACAAGAAGCTTTTATCAATGGATATTTTATACGAGGTATATAAGGTATATATAAGGATAAGGAGTATATATATTGATAATTATTGTTTAAAATGATTGTTCAGAAAATTACAAAACAAGTTTGAAACTAAAAAAAAATGAGTTTCAACAACTCATTAATTTGAATTTGGATTAAAGATCTTATATTTGTTGTTCTATAAAAAATAGTATATATTATATAAATATATATTATATAAATATAATAAATAAATATAAAAAAGACAAAACTTTACTAAAAAGACAGTTGAAACTTTATATCTTGTATTTATTCTTTTTTTTGTCAAACAAAAAAGAATATCATTTTAAAAATTTAAGTATTAAGTATACAAAATAAGAATTATTTTACATAACATAATGGCAAAATGAATTCAATTTAATATTTATCCATTCAAAACATTAAGGAATGGGAATCATTACTTTTTTTTCTTTTTTCTTTTTTTTAGTTTTTAAGTATAATTATTAATTATTATATATAATATATAAATTAAAAAATTAGAAACGAAATTAAAAATGAAACTAGACTTTTTTTAGAGTCAGAGATAGATTCAGATTATTCCATTAATTATTTATTTATTTCTTATTGTACAAAAAACTTTTTGAATTCCCTGTAGAAAGAGATTTCGCTAACGAAAAAGCTTTCAATGCTACCCAATACCCCTCCATTTTCCAAATATTTTTACGAATTCGTTTTTTTGATATAGAAGTGCGTTTTTTTGGAACTGCCATTAAAAAATTATGATAGAGTATTCATTTCTCTAGTTGGATGTGAAAGACATCTATTGTTCAAAACCAATTGTTCTTTACTTACTATCTAATTATCTATTTATAGTCTAAATTAGACTCTCGTCATAAAAAAAGAAAAAATATAAACCAAAGCGGTTGTTCCTTTATATTGTTTATTGTTTATTTTCATCGTGCTATATTTATACATGTAATAAAATACATCAAAAAGTTTAAGAAACCAATCCTTAATTCCCTTTATTTTTTTTTTAATTGCTTAATTAGCCAAACTTGAAAAAAGAGTGCACCTAATTAAGATTTTCAAATTCAAATGAGACTTGCAGTTAATGTGTTAAAGTATACATCATTTTTTTCTAAAGAAAAGTCATTTTTTTTTTAGTAATTCCTTCAATCAATTCAAAACTGCATTGGTTAATGATTCTGAATAAACGAACTAAAAAAAATAGTTCTTATTTCCTTGAGTTAAGTTATGTATGGACTGTGTCTGTCTTTTATGAATCATATCAAAATAAAATACTCTTTTTGGTGTAATTATTTGTCCTTACTCTCTCCCGAGATTAAAATATTGTTAAAATATTGTATTATGTAAATTGTAATAATAATTGAAATTTTTATTTTTTGTAGCTTCATAAAATCTTACTTAAAAAAAAGAGTAAGTATTTATTTTTCAATAGTAGCTTGGTCATCTCATTTGACCAATTCAAACTTCTTGATTTGAAATATCTTGTTTTGTTTGAAGTATTTGGAAAAGATTTATAATAATTAAGAATATAAAATTTTATTTTAGTTTTATATATCTTAATTTTTTTATTAACTGATTCCTTTCAAAAAAAAAAAATAAGAGCTGGCGAATCAGAAACAGTTAATTAAGAATAAAAGATTTTTATTTATTTATTTTTATGGAATATACATATCAATATTCATGGATCATACCTTTCATTCCAGTTATAATTCCTATGTTAATAGGAGTGGGACTTCTCCTTTTCCCGAAGGCAACAAAAAATCTTCGTCGCATGTGGGCTTTTCCTAGTGTTTTATTGTTAAGTATAGTTATGATTTTTTCAGCCAATCTGCCTATTCAGCAAATAAATAACAGTTATATCTATCAATATGTATGGTCTTGGACCATCAATAATGACTTTTCTTTAGAGTTCACCTACTTGATCGATCCACTTACTTCTATTATGTCAATCTTAATTACTACTGTTGGAATTTTGGTTCTTATTTATAGTGACAATTATATGTCTCATGATCAAGGATATTTGAGATTTTTTGCTTATATGAGTTTTTTCAATACTTCAATGCTGGGATTAGTGACTAGTTCTAATTTGATACAAATTTATATTTTTTGGGAATTAGTTGGAGTCTGTTCTTATCTATTAATAGGTTTTTGGTTTACACGACCGATTGCAGCGAATGCTTGTCAAAAAGCGTTTGTAACTAATCGTGTAGGGGATTTTGGTTTATTATTAGGAATTTTAGGTCTTTATTGGATAACAGGCAGTTTCGAATTTCAGGATTTGTTTGAGATATTCAATAACTTGATTTATAATAATGAAGTTAATTTTTTATTTGTTACTTTGTGTGCCCTCTTATTATTTTCTGGTGCAATTGCTAAATCCGCTCAATTTCCCCTTCAGGTATGGTTACCTGATGCTATGGAAGGACCCACTCCTATTTCAGCTCTTATACATGCTGCTACTATGGTAGCCGCAGGAATTTTTCTTGTAGCTCGGCTTCTTCCTCTTTTTAGAGTTATACCTTACATAATGAATATAATAGCTTTGATAGGTATAATAACATTACTATTAGGAGCTACTTTAGCTCTTGCTCAAAAAGATATTAAGAGAAGTTTAGCCTATTCCACAATGTCTCAATTGGGTTATATGATGTTAGCTCTCGGTATTGGGTCTTACCGAGCTGCTTTATTTCATTTGATTACTCATGCTTATTCGAAAGCATTGTTGTTTTTAGGGTCTGGATCAATCATTCATTCAATGGAAGCAATTGTTGGGTATTCTCCAGATAAAAGTCAGAATATGGTTCTTATGGGTGGTTTAACAAAACATGTGCCGATTACAAAAACTGCTTTTTTTTTAGGTATACTTTCCCTTTGTGGTATTCCACCTCTTGCCTGTTTTTGGTCTAAAGATGAAATTCTTAATGATAGTTGGTTGTATTCACCGATTTTTGCAATAATAGCTTTTTTCACAGCAGGATTAACTGCTTTTTATATGTTTCGGATCTATTTACTTACTTTTGAAGGATATTTAAATGTTCATTTTCAAAATTACAGCGGCAAAACAAACAACTCGTTTTATTCAATATCTCTATGGGGTAAGGATAAGGATATAGAAGGGAAAAAAAGAATTCAAAAAAGATTTCGTTTATTATCTTTATTAACAATGAATAATAATAATGAAAGGATTTCTTTTTTGTTGAAGAAGACGTATCCAATTGATATTAATGTAAGAAAGATGAGGCGGCCCTTTATTACTATTACACATTTTGGTATTAAGAACACTTTTTTGTATCCCCATGAATCGGATACTACTATGCTATTTCCTATGCTTGTATTAGGCATATTTACTTTGTTCGTTGGGGCCATAGGAATTCCTTTCAATCAACAAGGAATGGATTTGGACATATTATCCAAATTGTTAACTCCAGTTATAATACATCAAAATTCAAATAATTCTGTCGATTGGTATGAATTTGTGACAAATGCAAGTTTTTCATTGAGTATAGCTTATCTCGGAATATTTATAGCGTCTTTTTTATATAAGCCTTTTTATTC